CTACTATTTAGGCATACTACCGGCAGCCCTTTTTCGGTGTTCTTTCAGTTCCTTACGAAAAAGGAAAGTAAAGAAGCAAGGTGAGGAAGAACAGGAAGAAGAAGATCCTTCTTCTTCCCCTTTTTTCGGAGGATCTGTACCAAATCGATGAAAAGGAAAGAAGGGCGAATCTGCACAAAATAATTGTTTTGAATCGACCAAAGTTTTCAATTTTTGTGCAGATTCTTATAATAATCGTTAATATGACTCTGTAAAAAATAAAAGTGAATTTTTTTTATTTGTTTTTTAATATTTTTTATTACTTAAGTAATATAAGTAATAAAAAATATTAAAAAACAAACCAATACATACGATAAATAGGAGAAAAGATAAGAAGAGATCCGACCCCCGCCTACATATTTTATAACTTCTCCTATAAAGAAACTAAGAAAACCAACTCCATTGATAATTCCATCAATTACTAGACGATCAAAAAAATGAGTTACTTTAGCCAATCCTTTAATGCCCCCGGTTAAGAATGTTTTATAAAAAGAATCTATATAAGCGCGATTATCTGACCAACTATATATGCCATTTAGCATTTTCTCCCCAAGAGGTCCCCTAGGGACCTCTTTAACAGCTGAATTAATTAAATCCAAATTTAGTAAGGAGGAATAGGGGGATTTATATAAAAACGACGCTATAAATATTCCTAAATAACCTATACTCACTGAAAAAATTGCATCTTTAAAAAATTCAGACCAATCCGTCAAATTAGTCGACGTTTTATGCAAAAGATTTATCCACGGAGTTACCCATTTAGATAATATATCACCATTGTCTCCGAAAGGAATTCTTATAAACCCAACGAACAGAGTAAATAGGCCCAATACAAGGAGAGGAAATAGCATATTATTGTCTGATTCGTAAGGATAGGAATCAAGTTTTTTATTCTCAAAAAGAGGAATAGTAATATATGGTTGTGTTATATTTCTATCATTATCATCAATTGGATATGTTTTTTTTGAAAAAAAGGAAGAACTTTTATCATCAGTCATTGCTAATAAACGAACATTTTGATTAATTCTTTTTGAAACTGTCCTACCCCATAGAGATATTGAATAGAAAGGTATTTTTTGTTTGCCACTATAATTTTGAAAATAAACATTTAAATGTCCCTCAAAAGTAAGTAAATATATCCGAAACATATAAAATGCGGTTAATCCGGCAGTAACCCAGGCTATTATTGCGAAAATCGTCGAATACAACCAAGTATCATTAAGAATTTCATCTTTGGACCAAAAACAAGCCAAAGGTGGAATACCACAAAGAGAGAGTGTACCTAATAAAAAAGCATTTTTGGTAATTGGTACATGTTTTCTTAAACCTCCCATAAGAATAATATTCTGACTTTTAGAGGGAGAATAGCCAACAACCCCTTCCATTGAATGAATAACAGATCCGGATCCTAAAAATAACAATGCTTTGGAATAGGCATGAGTAATCAAATGAAATAAAGCACTTTGATAAGACCCCATACCAAGAGCTAACATCATATAACCCAATTGAGACATTGTAGAATAGGCTAAACCTCTCTTAATATCTTTTTGAGCAAGAGCTAACGTAGCTCCTAATAAAACAGTTATTATTGCTATCAACGAGATGAAATTCATTATGGAAGGTATAACTATGAAAAGAGGAAGAAGCCGAGCTACAAGAAAAATTCCTGCCGCTACCATAGTAGCAGCGTGTATAAGAGCGGAAATCGGAGTAGGCCCTTCCATAGCATCGGGCAACCATACATGAAGGGGAAATTGTGCAGATTTAGCAACGGCACCACCAAATACCAGAACAGCACACAAAGTAACAAATAAAAAATTGACCTGGTTATTAGAAATTAAGTCATTGAATATTTCGAATAAATCCTCAAATTCGAAACTACCCGTTATCCAATAAAAACCTAAAATTCCTAATAATAAACCAAAATCCCCTACACGATTTGTTATAAAAGCTTTTTGGCAAGCATTTGCTGCTTGAGGTCGTGTGAACCAAAATCCTATTAATAAATAGGAACACATTCCAACCAATTCCCAAAAAATATAAATTTGTACCAAATTCGAACTAGTAACTAATCCTAACATGGAAGCACTGAAAAAACTCATATAAGCAAAAAATCTCAAATATCCTTGATCATGAGCCATATAATTATCACTATAAATAAGAACCAAAATTCCAATGGTAGTTATTAACATTGACATAATAGAAGTAAGTGGATCTATCAAATAGCCGAATTCTAAAGAAAAATCGTTAGTAATGATCCAAGACCATACATATTGATAGCTAGAATTGCTATTTATTTGCTGAATAGACAGATTCATTGAAAAAATCATGACTATACTTAACAATAAAACACTATGAAAAGCCCACATGCGACGCAAATTTTTTGTTGCCGTCGGAAAAATAAGAAGTCCCACCCCTACTAATATAGGAACGGGAAGTGGGATGAAGGGTATGAGCCACCCGTATTGATATGTCTGTTGCATAAAAAGCTTTTTGAATTATGAATTTGCTAATTTATTGTTTCTGATTAATGGGATCTTACCTGTTTTAAAGGAGTCAAAAAAGTCAAGATATGAACTAAGTTAAACAAATTTAAATAGAAATTTATAAGCCTTTCCTCTTACTTTACTTATACTTAAATTCTACTTATTTACTTATACTTATTTACTTATTCTTAACTTTCTTTATCTTTATTTATTTATTTTTATTATAAATATTTCAAATATTCAATTCAAAGCAAGAAGTTAGATTTGTTGAAATAGTATAAATGATATAAAACGAAAACAGAGTAATTCGTAATTTTTTTTCCAATTTGCAAATTAAACCGACCCCATTTAACCGGTTAATAAAAAAGAAAATGAAAACGGAAAGTTGAATTCTTTTTTTTTTATTATTATTATTAAGATTGAATTTGATTCCTATGGTGCAACAGATTCTACAGATATCGACTTCAATGAGAAAGAATATCAAATAAAGATAGTAATCAATCGAATGAATAAACAAATTTTACAGCGATTCTATGGAATAAAAAAAATAACATATCTTCGTATTTCTCCATTTAGCTATTTCTAGTATTTAGAGTACACGAAATATTTTTTTTTTCTAAATGGGATTTTCATATATCTCCCCCCTCCTTAGCTTTCTTTTTTTCCGAAAAGAGTATTAATTCAAGAATAAGAATAAATAGAATAAAAAAACTAAAGAAGGATTTGGTTTCAACAATAGATGTCTTTCACATCCAACTAAAACAATAAGTAATCCTTTTTATCTTAAATGGCCGTTCCAAAAAAACGTATTTCTACATCAAAAAAGCGTATTCGGAAAAATATTTGGAAAAGGAAGGGATATTGGACAGCATTAAAAGCTTTTTCGTTAGGGAAATCCCTTTCTACAGGAAATTCAAAAAGTTTTTTTGTGCAACAAAAAAATTAACAAATTAAGTATTAACTAATAGTACAAATTAAGTATTTAAGTAATAGTAATCAAAAATTTCAATAATCGGAATCAACTCGAAAAAAGAAATTGACCCATTTCCTATTTGCTACAAAATTTTGAATTTCCTATTGAGTTAAACTAATCAATATCAAATAGCAATGAGTTCCCTCTTTTTTATTTCAAAAAAATTTTAGCTTTTTACTGAATTCTAAAAATAAAAAAAAAAAAAAAGGTTTCCTTGTTTTTGTTGACAAACACATAAATACAAGATAAAAAGTGGTTAGCCTTCTTTTTTTTTTGTTAGTAGATTTTCTCATTTAGAAGATGGGGAGAGGTTTCGAACTATTTGTTTGTTAGATTTACAATAAAAAAAATTCTATTTTTATCCCCTTTTCTCTATCTATAAAAAGGGGATAATTTTTTAATTTGAATTTCATTTTTAGTGAAAGTAATAGATTGAATTTAACTTTAGTTAACCTTTATATATATATTTCTATAAATTACTATATAGAAATAGAATATAGATAGAATCTAGAATTATATAGAAAATAGTATAGAATAAAAATATAAAAGGTAAATTTCTGAAATTAAAAAAATGAGAAAATAAATGAGAAAAAGTTCATTAAAAAATGAAAACAAAAATATTTTTTAGGGTAGAACTCTCTCTTTATAGTTACAAGAGTTCAATTCTAAGAGAACATAAAATACACGAAAAATCCCAAGAGGCTAAGAACCTAAACTAAAATAACGAACTTTCTAACCCCTATTGTTTTTTTTGTATTATTTTAAATTTTATTTTTTTTCTGAAAAAAAAAAAAAAACAAAAAATATTGCACTGAATTGTCTTCTTCAATCTCGACGATTGTTTATTTATGAACTATTATAAGTTCAAGCCAAGCCGCTATGGTGAAATTGGTAGACACGCTGCTCTTAGGAAGCAGTGCTAGAGCATCTCGGTTCGAGTCCGAGTAGCGGCATGTCATCTTCTAAAAAAGAGAAATAGATCCTATAATGAGTTCAACTCCCAATTTCCATTTAAGATACTTTTCTTTTTTTTTTTATGATATTTTCAACCTTAGAACATATATTAACTCATATTTCCCTTTCTATTGTTTTAACCGTAATTACAATTCGTTTAATAACCCTTTTTTGCGAAGATGGAATCGTACAACTGTATGATTCATCTGAAAAGGGTCTGATAGTTTGTTTTTCCTGTATAACAGGATTATTAGTTACACGTTGGATTTATTTGGGTCATTTTCCACTAAGTGATTTATATGAATCATTAATATTCCTTTCGTGGTGTTTCTCCCTTATTCATATAGTTCCATATTTCAAAAAAAATAAAAATTTATTAAACACAATAACCGGTTCAAGTGCTATTTTTACCCAGGGCTTTGCTACTTCCGGACTTTTAACTCAAATACACCAATCTTCAATATTAGTACCCGCTCTTCAATCCGAGTGGTTATTAATGCACGTAACGATGATGATATTGGGCTATGCATCCCTTTTATGTGGATCATTATTATCAATAGCACTTGTAGTCATTACATTTCGAAAAAAGAGAAAGATTCTTGGTAAAAGTACTCTTTTAATAAAAGAGTCGTTTTTCGTTGGGGAAATTGAATACATGAATAAAAAAAGTAATCTTTTACAAACTACGTCTTTTTTTTCGGGTAAGAATTATTACAAATCTCAATTAATCCAACAATTGGATTATTGGAGTTATCGGATTATTAGTCTAGGGTTTTTATTTTTAACCATAGGTATTCTGTCAGGAGCGGTATGGGCTAACGAAGCTTGGGGATCCTATTGGAATTGGGATCCAAAAGAAACTTGGGCATTTATTACTTGGCTCGTATTCGCGATTTATTTACATACTCGAACAAATATAAACCCGCAAGGTGAAAATTCGGCAATTGTAGCGTCTATAGGCTTTCTTATAATTTGGATATGCTATTTTGGGGTTAATCTATTAGGACTAGGACTACATAGTTATGGTTCGTTTACATTAACATCTAATTGAATTCACGAAAGTATCTTACGAACACAACACATTCACATTACAGTACATATAAAAATAAAAAATTTTACGTGAAGGGGCACGAAGCATGCGAATAAAATATTTTATTGATTCGCATGGTTCATGCCCATATGGGGTTCAAATTCTTTTTTTTAGCTATAAATTTTAGTAATTTGCGAGAAGGAAAAGTTCTCTTTTTCATTCTACAACTTTTTCATTGTAAATTTAAAATCATGAATAGAAAAAAAAACTATTTAGAAAAAGAATTAGATAGTATAACTTCAACCTTGTCAACCGATAGTGAAAGAACGAAATCCGGGTACATACCAATACCCAGTACGGGTAAAAAGAGGGAAATTGAAAGAAATAACTCTCGCGGTCCAGAATCAAAAAAATAAGAGTTTGGAACGTTAAAAAGCTTATATCCATAAAACATCTGACGTGACATAGATAATGAATAAATAGGAGTTAATATGATTCCAATTGCCATTACAAAAGTAATTAGTATTTTTGGCATTAAAAAAAATTTGTGACTAGTAATTATTCCAAAAAATACTATCAATTCAGCAACAAAGCCACTCATACCCGGTAATGCAAGGGAAGCCATTGCAAAGCTACTAAACATGGTGAATATTTTTGGCATTGTGATAGCCATTCCGCCCATTTCGTCAAGATAAAGAAGGCGTGTTCGATCATAAGTTGTCCCTGCCAAGAAAAAAAGTGCAGCACCAATAAATCCATGAGAGATTATTTGTAAAAGAGCTCCGTTGAGTCCTGTATCAGTTATAGAACCAATTCCGATAATTAGGAAACCCATATGAGATACAGAAGAATAGGCTATTCTTTTTTTTAAATTCCGTTGGCCAAGAGATGTTGAAGCTGCATAAATTATTTGGATTGCGCCTACTAGCACTAACCAAGGGGAAAATAGATAATGGGCATGAGATAATAATTCTATATTGATGCGAGCCAGTCCATACGCTCCCATTTTTAATAAGATTCCAGCTAGAAGCATACAAGTACTGTAATGTGCTTCTCCGTGGGTATCCGGTAACCACGTATGTAGGGGTATAATCGGCGATTTGACAGCAAAAGCAATAAAAAATCCAATATAAAATATTATTTCTAAGAACAAAGGATACGACTGATTTGTTGATGTTTCAAAACTTAATGTTGGTTGATTAGAACCAGATAAACCTATACCCAGAACTCCCATTAGGAGAAAAATGGAGCCCCCTGCTGTGTACAAAATAAATTTTGTAGCCGAGTACAGACGTTTCTTTCCCCCCCACATGGATAGAAGTAGATAAACGGGAATTAATTCTAACTCCCACATGATAAAAAAAAGTAAAAGGTTGCGAGAAGAAAATAATCCTATTTGACCACTGTACATTGCTAACATCAGGAAATGAAATAATCGAGAATCTCGAGTAACAGGCCAAGCCGATAAAGTAGCTAAGGTGGTGATGAATCCCGTTAGTAAAATGGGTCCTATAGAAAGTCCATCTATTCCCAATCTCCAATGGAAATCAAAAAGGCGGATCCATTTATAATCCTCCAATAGTTGGATTAACGGATCGTCCGGTTGGAAATGATAACAGAATGTATACACCGTTAGAAGTAGTTCTAAAATACATATACATATTGTATACCAACGAACGGCCCTATTTCCCCTATGGGGGAGAAAGAAAATTAAGGAACCTGCCAATATTGGCAAAACTACAATTATTGTTAACCAAGGAAAAAAAGTCGTGGTAAAGACAAGATGCGCTTGGACCAGAAAGACCGGTGCTCAAAAATAAAAATATCTTGAGCACCGGTCTTGTTGGTAAAAAAAAAAAAATAAAATAAAATGGATTCAAATAGAGTTTAGTGGAACGTATCAATATCAATAAGCTAGACCCATACTGCGAGTTGTTTCAGCCCCTAAATAAACCCGAACACTCAAGAAATCCGTTGGACAGGCGGATTCACATCTTTTACAACCAACGCAGTCTTCTGTTCTTGGAGCCGAAGCAATTTGTTTAGCTTTACATCCGTCCCAAGGTATCATTTCTAATACATCGGTGGGGCAGGCTCGGACACATTGAGTACATCCTATACATGTATCATAAATCTTTACTGAATGTGACATTGGATCTATACATTTTTAAACGTCATAAATTTTCGACCTAGTAAGCTTATAAACAAATCCTATATTTAGATACCAGGTAAATCAACAAGTTATCAGAATTTTTCTAATCAATTTACTTCTGGACTGCTTTATTATAAAAGAAAGGGCCAAAATACTTTGATTTCTTATGTTTATGTTTCTTTTGCAGAGAAGATTATACCTTAAATTTTAAATTCTTTAAGAATATTTGAATTCTTATGATTAATACTACTTATTCAACAAATTCGATTGGTTAATACGAGTTGATTTTCGATTACGATAAATTGATGAAACAATAGCCAGCCCAATGGCTGCTTCAGCGGCCGCAATGGCTATAACAAAAATTGAGAAAATATCTCCCCTTAATTGACGATTATCAAAAAAATCAGAAAATGTTACAAAATTTATATTAACTGCATTCAATATAAGTTCAAGACACATAAGGGCTCTAACCATATTTCGACTTGTGATCAATCCATAGACACCCATAGAAAATAAATAGGCACTCAAAACAAGTACATGTTCGAGCATCATTAAGCAACTCCTTAGCAATCTCATTCATTTCAATCTAAAAAACAATTCAATTGATTTGATTGAATCACATATAACAAGCATGAAATATTTTAACTGCTGATTTTTTATTGACGAGCTACAGCAATTGCACCTATTAAAGCAACTAAAAGAATTATTGAAATGAGTTCAAATGGAAGAAAAAAATCCGTTGATAAATGAATTCCAATTTGTTGACTATTGCTTATCAAATCTTGTTCTAGAACCTGGTTTGATCTTGTAGTCCAAATAATCCCGTACCATGACGTATCTGGAATAGTAGTAATTAGTGAAATAAAAAGACTTGTACAAACCACCAAAGTAACCCCATCCCCAACAGTCCAAAGGCGAGAATCCTTGTAATATTCTGAATCACTCATGAACATCACAGCAAAAAGAATTAAAACATTTACAGCCCCTACGTAAATAAGTAGTTGCGCGGCAGCTACAAAATAAGAACTCAATAGAATATAGAATAAGGATATACAAACAAGAACCAATCCTAACGAAAAGGCCGAATAAATTGAATTGGGAAGTAATACTACTCCTAGACCTCCGAAGATCAGACCCGATCCCAGAAAGACTAAAAGAAAATCATGCATTGGCCCGGGTAAATCCATAAAAAAAAAAATCGAAATATTTCATGATCTTATTGACCTGACCAGGAAAAAAGAAGTAACTCCATTTTTTTATGTTTATGATATTTCCTAACTTAAAAAAAAATTGAACAGATGGGGGCGGGTTGATATATATAGTGTTATTAGCCCTAATCATTCAATATCTGGAAATTTTTTTGAAAAAAAAAATATAGATATTACTCTAATATAAAATACTCTAATATAAAAAATATAAATATAAAATTTATATATAGAAATACATTTTGGATCAAAATTAAATGACAAGTTTAAACAACTTTTGAAAAGCCTTATTTTTAGAGATCCAACCTAAACCTTAATTTCATTTATTTAAAATTTATTTTAATATTAATATTATTCATATATATATATTATTAATAATAATTAATTATTATTGATTAAATATTAAATAATGAATTTGAATTTGAAGTGTTAATAGGGGATTTTTTTGAATTAATTTGAATTAAGAGGTTTAAGTTTAAATATTTTATATTTGATTTATATTGGAGGCGAATTCGAAATTGTGCGAATTGTGTAATCATCAATTACTGACGTTGGTAACCGACCCAAAGCAATTTGATTATAATTCAATTCGTGACGATCATAACTTGAAAGTTCATATTCTTCAGTCATTGATAAACAATTTGTTGGACAATACTCAACGCAATTACCACAAAATATACAGATTCCAAAATCAATACTGTAATTAAACAACCGTTTCTTTCGAATATCACTTTCCAATTTCCAATCTACAACAGGTAGATCTATAGGACATACACGAACGCATACTTCACAAGCAATGCATTTATCAAATTCAAAGTGAATTCGGCCCCGGAAACGTTCCGACGTAATTAGTTTTTCGTAGGGATATTGAATAGTTATAGGAAAACGATTCACATGAGACAGGGTAATCGCGAAACCTTGACCGATGTATCTGGCAGCTCGTATTGTTTGTTGACCATAATTTGTGAATTCAGTTAGCATAGGGAACATATCGTGAATGTGTATAAAGAATCAAATTGTAGACTTGTTTCTTTCTCTTGTTTGAGATAAGTGGTGAATATAGAATATTGTAATTGTTTACAGTGAAAGAAGTTGGGACGAAGTTGTTAATAATAGATTACCTAGAGAAATAGGTAAAAGAAATTTCCATCCAAGATTTAAAAGTTGGTCTATTCTCAACCTTGGTAAAGTCCATCTTGTTGCAATAGGAATGAACAAGAACAAATACGTTTTAGCTAATGTAATAAAGATGCTGATTATTGTTCCAAAAACTTTACCTACTTTATTTATATTTATGTCCAAAATTTTAGGAACGAATAGGTATGGAATAGAAAGATTCCAACCTCCTAAGTAAAGAACTGTTATAAATAACGAAGAAACTAGTAGATTCAGATATGAAGCAACGTAAAATAAACCAAATTTGATACCTGAATATTCGGTTTGATAACCTGCTACTAATTCTTCTTCTGCTTCTGGTAAATCAAAAGGTAATCTCTCACACTCAGCTAGAGAAGAAATTAAAAAAATGAGAAACCCTATAGGTTGACGCCACAAATTCCACCCCCAAAAGCCATATTTTGACTGCGCTTCAACTATATCAACTGTACTTGAACTGTTAGATAATCATAGTCGATTAGAACATCGCAGTTCTTATCACTATTACAGAACCATACGTGAGATTTTCACCTCATACGGCTCCTCAAGGGTCACAAATAAATCTAAGGACATTTAATTCTTATTTATCTTTATCTTGATATTTTTTTTGTAGGATAGAGTCAAAACTTATCCCAAGTTCCCCAAATTAGACCAACGGAATTCTGTTTGCTATATTTTTTATTTAAAATATATAGTAAAAAAAGGTGCTTCTGAATTAATCTCATCTTTTCATTTTAGGAATGTCATTTTTGTTTGTTAATCAATAACTTAATCCTTGAATAAAAACCTTTTTGTAACAACATTATATAGGTATTTCATTTTTCAATCACGAAAAAGAATTCGGTATTCCATTAATTATTAATTTATGAATCATGTTAAGAGTTCTCTCTTTCTAACTAATGAAAAGATCGAAGAAAAGGACTTATTTAATTATTTTATTCTATTTTTTTTCGTTCCTATTCTCCTTTCTCATAAAAGGGATTTTACTAAAAAAAGATTACTTCGTTCTTGATAGTTATTTACTTAATCGGTGGATAGGAACATACTCTAGGCCGGAATCGTGGGTAGTACTTCTTGATCATTTCTACTAACTTAAAGTCCCAATTCGAATTCCGTTTATGTGCAGAAATATCCTCTTAAAAAATTTTTAAAAAATTTAGAGAATATCCATTACTAATCCTTTGTGTATTTTCGTCTTTCTAACCATCCACTCAATTTTGTTCAACCTCCCGTTTAAACCCGCTTCAAGTGATGATAACTAAGCAACCAATCTTGGGGCAAACGGCCTCTACTGCTTTTTAATTAATAATCCATTCTTGTACATAGGAAATGAGACTTAATCTTTTTACTGCAAATTTGCAAGCCGTTTTTTTTCACTCATATAACTATCTGCTTTAGTTCATCAACCCAAATGATGCCTAAAAAAGATGAAAAAAATTATTTAACCTTAACCCTCTTCTCAGAAATAAGAAAGAAAAGAACTAGGAACTTTTTTCTATTTCAGCTAATTAGAGACACCGAATCACACGTAGAGATATTGATAATACACATAAAGTTAATGGTATTTCATAACTAATTGATTGAGCAGCAGCGCGTAAACCACCTAAAAAGGAATATTTATTATTTGATCCATATCCCGACATAAGAAGTCCAACGGGAGCAATACTTGAAATAGCGATCCATAAAAAAACCCCAATACCAAGATCGGCTAGAATAAGGTGATATCCAAAAGGAATTACTGAATAACTTAGTAAAATCGATATCACTGCGACGGATGGTCCGATACTAAATAACCGACCATCTCCGCTAGATGGAAGAAGGTTCTCTTTGAAAAGTAGTTTTGTACCATCTGCTACAGCTTGAAGAATTCCTAAGGGCCCGGCGTATTCAGGTCCAATACGTTGTTGTATCCCTGCAGATATTTCTCTTTCTAACCAAACAATTACGAGTACACCTATTGTGATTCCTAATACAAGAGTAAAAATCGGGACAAGTAGCCATATAAGCCCATAGACCTCTTTTAAGGATTCTAATCTGGAAAACGAATTGATAGCTTGTATTTCGGTTGTATCCATTATCATTTTTAACGATCAACTTCTCCCATAATGATATCTATGCTACCTAATATCGTCATAATATCAGCCAATTTCATTCTTTTAACTAACTGAGGAAGAATTTGCAAATTGATAAAACCCGGCGGGCGAATTTTCCATCTCCAAGGAAAAACACTCAGATCTCCTATCAGAAAAATTCCCAATTCCCCCTTTGGGGCTTCAACTCTCACATAAAGTTCTTGTTTCGCCAATTCAAAGGTTGGAGAAGGTTTTTTACTAATAAATCGATATTCAAAATCATTCCATTCGGAATCTTTTACTCTATCAAAACGTCGTATTTCTAAATTCTCGTAGGGCCCTCCTGGAATTCCTTCCAGAGCCTGTTGTATTATTTTTATGGATTCTGCCATTTCACCGATTCGTACTAAATAACGAGCTAACGAATCTCCTTCTTTTTGCCATTGAACTTCCCAATCAAATTCATCGTAACACTCATAATGATCAACTTTACGAAGATCCCATTGGATTCCGGACGCCCGTAGCATTGGGCCCGATAAACCCCAATTTAGTGCTTCTTCTCCGCGAATAACGCCCACGCCTTCAACCCGTTCTAAAAAAATAGGATTCCGTGTAATAAGCTTTTTATATTCAGCAACCCCCGTTAAAAAGTAATTACAAAAATCCAAACATTTATCTATCCAGCCATAAGGTAGATCAGCAGCTATTCCTCCGATACGAAAATAATTATGCATCATTCGCATACCAGTAGCTGCTTCGAATAAGTCATATATCAATTCCCTTTCTCGAAAAATATAGAAGAATGGGGTCTGTGCACCAATATCTGCCATAAAAGGGCCAAGCCATAACAAATGGGAAGCTATACGACTCAACTCCAACATAATGACTCTGATATAACTAGCTCTTTTAGGTACTTGAATATTTCCTAATAGTTCGGGCCCATTTACAGTGATTGCTTCCGTGAACATAGTAGCTAAATAATCCCAACGCGTTACATAGGGCAAATATTGGATAATTGTTCGATTTTCCGCAATTTTCTCCATCCCTCTGTGTAAATAGCCTAATATAGGCTCACAGTCAATAACATCTTCACCATCTAGAGTAACGATGAGTCGAAGAACACCATGCATTGATGGGTGGTGAGGCCCCATATTGACTATCATAAGGTCTTTTCTTGTAGCCGGTACAGTCATAAGTTTTTTACCCATTCATTTTCCCATGAATTGCTGAAAGTAAAAAGAAGTTTATCCAAATACAAAAAAAAGGAAAGAGTACTTAAAAAAATTCTTCCAATTAACGAGTTTTTGTTTTTGCCTCTCGAATACCCAACTGACCAATTAATTCTTTATAACGTGCTCCATTTTTTTTTTCCAAATAAGCCAACAGCCGCTGACGTTTTCCTAAAATTTTTCGCAAACCTCTCTGAGATAAATAGTCTTTTTTGTGCACTTCCAAATGTGAAGTAAGTCTCCGTATCTTATTGGTAAAACGGAATACTTGAAATTCAACCGACCCCCTTCTTTCTTTTTCAGAAATAACCGAAATGAATGCACTTTTTACCATAAAAGATTTTCCCTCTTACACTTTTACAGATATGGATTTTACCGATGAGTAATAATAATGCTAGTAATTTTAATGTGTTATATACAATAATCTGAATTTATTTATGAACTCCTAATTTTATCAACTCATATTAATCCATCCAGGTTTCAATTTAATTTATTCTGAAAAAGAAAAAAGAAGGAGAAGGGGTTCATTTTTGCATGGCATAATTTAGACCTAAAATGAAGAAGATTCTGTTAATTGATTTGTAGGCCTAATTGATACCTCAGTGGTTTTAGTCTTCGTATTCTATATTAGAATGGCATGGAAGGTGGGGCGTGTCAACCTCTTTACTTTCATATACTCCGTAGGGTATAGCATATATAGCAAAAATGGACTATCAACGACTTTTCAACCGCGGATACATCCGTATCCTTAACATACTGAAACGACTGCCATTATTTGTATCAAACCAATAGCGATTCATACAAGCTAAATCTTCTAATCGATAATTAGGCCAAAGAAAAAATTTGAATTTAATTAATTCATTCTTATCTTTATTAAGATTAAGATGATTCTCTTTATCCAAATCCAAAGATTGACGGCAGTTGTTCTCAGTCCAAAATATTGGATTTTTATTCCCAGTCTTTGAATTCAAAGAAATTAGAATTCTCAATTCTCTACGACGTCTATGCGATAAAATGGTTTCGGGAACAAGCAAATCAAAACCATTCTTATCAACATAGGGTTGTTTTCTATATCCTTGATTAATTTGGTGCTTAATCTTATGAACCAACGAAATACCTAAGGTTTGATACATAATAAATTGTCCATCATTTTTTAGAGACAGGCGCGCGGGTTCGATAATCAAGATCGCCTCTTTCCCCACTTTGACAACTTTTTGACTAATATCCATTGGCTCCACCTTCAGTTCTCCGTTTACAATCGCGGATGCAGAAAGGTTTGTTAGTGTTTTCCGTTTAAGCAGGAAAACAGCTATGGATAGATTAGTCATCTGTGTTTCAAACCAATCATAGTTCAAGACCAGTTGAGAAGTTACAAAACGTTTTTGCTTTGTCTCTATGTCTATTTCTAGTTCACTTTTCTTTTCCTTTTTTATTTTTTTAAGTACCGGTACCGGATCTTGAATATCTTTTTTGTTCTTTCTTGAAGATTTGGCATTCCCTTTTTTTTTTACATTTGATGTAAGATCCCTTTTGCTTTCGACCGATTCGTTTTCTTTTTTAGCTTTTTCGTCTTTTTTAGCTTTTTCGTCTTTTTCGTCTTTTTTAGCTTTTTCGTCTTTTTTATTTTGATTCTTTATTTTTTTATTTGAAACGGATTCCCCTTTTTGTTTTTGGTTTTCTTCGATGTTTTTCTTTTCACTATTTTCAATAAGACCATTTTTATCTAGATTCAAATTTAACAGAAGCTTTTGACTTGGTATAACCCACGGTTTTGTTTTATATAGATTATAAGTTAGGACAAATTCGGGGAAGAACCAAGATCCCAGATCTGGTCGAGGACCATTTAGTATTTCTTTATTCGGTCCCAGCCAATTAAAAAAATCTTTTCGGGATTTTGGTAAATTGGGTTGGAACTTTTGTGAAAGCGTAAGATAAAGAAGTTCTTTATTATCAAATTTTTGAATAATTTCATAATAGTTAGTATCAATCTGAGCATTTTCATTACTCGCCGCATCCAGTTCGATGTAGGACTCCATTCTAATTTCGTATCTAAAATCAAGAACTAAATTTTTACGATCCAAATATTTTCTATCGGGATTGATTTCTGCATATCTAAAATTGAAATACTCAATATCCGAAAGGTTTTTAGTAGGGATACTTCTCAATATAGATATATCAGACATATTATATTTATGCGTGTTGGATTTATCAAAAATATCTTTGTTCTTTTTTAATTGGTCTTGCGCGCTTGATTTATAAATAGATGAGTCCCTCTTATTTTCATAATTCAAATTAATAGATTTATATGATAAAAGATCATATCTAGAGGTTTTTTCAAAATTAGTTTTTTCATTATCCCACTTGGAATTTTTTTTTTTATGACGTCTATTTCTCCACTTTTGGAGTATTAATTTATACCATTTAATACGAGATGAATGTCCCATTAACAACCAATTTTTCCATTCATTCATTTCAGAATTCGGGAGTTTCTTATCACTTAATTTAGAATGAAGTATTCCTTGTCTTTCAAAGTAATCTTTTATTTCAGCCTTAATAAAAAAAGACATTCCGTGATATTGAAAAAAAGATCGTAATTTGGTACTAACTCGGCTTTGTGATAATTTATAAAATACATATGCTTGTGAGAAATAGGATAAGTCACAAAAACTATGTAAATTTTTACTATTTCTAAGACTATTAATTGGTTTTTTTAGAGTTGAAATTTTTTTTAGAGTTGAAATAAAGTTAATTATATTTTGATTTTTTCTATTAAGCTTTTCTTGATTTGTTTCATTAATGGGCTTAGCTGGCATTTTTTTTATCGATTCAAGAAGAAATTGTATATTGAGTCTCGAAATATTAATAATAGATAAAAAAATATCTATGTATATTTTTTCAAGGAAAATCTTTAGAAAACAATCTAATTGAGAGATTAATCGAACATTTCTTCTTTTTAATATTTGCCAAATATTTGTTGTCGATTCGAATGTTTTAGCAAGATATCCTTTTTCGGTAGGATTAATATATACCCCGGATGGGGTTATTTTGTTTTTTTCTTTTGTAATTTTTTCTATTTGATTTCGGATTTTTTCTATTTGATTTCGAATTGTGCTTGTTCTACTTGTTAGATCCTTCTTTTTTGTCAGTGAAGAATTTTTCCAATTTTGAGATTCAAATAGAAGACTAAATGATTCATCAATTATTTGATTGCTGGTTCTAGAATCTTTTTCGTTTTTAATTGCATTCGATTTTGATACTTTTATTAAGCTAACTTTTATTAAGCTAAAAATTGGGTTGAATTTTTCTAGTATTAATTTTGTTAGTATTCTTGCTATTTCTAAATACGACCTTTTCCATTTTACAATTGTTTTTTCTAGTTCCTCAAAAATGGGTTCAAAAAAAGAATTTCTTTCTATAAAAAGGGATGTGGGAGAACCAAAAGGAACGTCAGTTTGCAGTCCCCAAACTGTTAAAAAACAAGAATCAGTTTTTTCAATTGGTATTAAATTTTTATCATTTAGATCAAAATCAGCTATGTCAGAGGGTCCTAGTTTATCTTTGTGCCAAGGTTTCAGGGAGAAAGGAAATAAGATTTTTATCTGCATACCGTCTTCCCACCAATCCGCTGGGAATTCTGTTTCCGATATTTGGATTCCATCAGTGGTACATTTAATATGCATTTCTTGGTTCCATTCCTTTAGATCCTCAAACCATTCAGGAGGTTGAAATAATAACATACGTCCAATATTTTTGGCTATTATCAATGAAGGCAGTAGAATATATTTTCTAAAAAAAGATTGAGTTATTAACGCAGATCCCCTTATTAGGTGCCCACCTGGGATATCCTCCCATAGCCGCGCTACGAGTATCCGCGATTCTTCCTCGTTTCTTTTGGATACTTTTTCGTGCCTATCGCTCAACTTTTTGGCTTTTGGCCTCGTCTTGCCTGTCCAAACATTAAAATAAATTGTAAAAGTTTCGAATAGATCCAATATTTGAACCGGTAGGTAGGGGAATGCTTTGATTCTATCCAAAAAAAGGGGAGAGTGCGCGTTTGCTTGATACAGTTGCCAAACTCCAATTTTACGCCTTTGAGAGCGCAGAGAACCTTTAATTAGTTCCCGCCGAAAGTCCGATTCGGGCAAATAACGTAACAAGGGTATTCCCTCCATACCCTCTTGTGTTTTTATTCTACCTTTCTTTGGAGAATTAGAGGATCTACTTTCAGCTTCACCTTTAGCTTCCTTTTTTTTTTTTTCTTGTGCTTGTGCTTGTTTTTTTGCATTTTCATCTTGATTTTTTTTTTTTTTTTAATTTTTTTTTTGATGTTAATTTTTTTTTTTTTTTTATTTTTTTTTTTTTTTTAATTTTTTTTTCATCTTCATTTTTTTTTTCATCTTCATTTTTTTTTTCATCTTCATTTTTTTTTTCATCTTCATCTTCAAAATCTTCCTTAGGAATCAAAATCGTTTCAATTTTGAAAAATCTTGAGCGAATTTCAAAGCCCTCTGTTACCTCCGATTCGGAGTCCGAGTCCGATTCGGATTTCGATTCCGATTCCGATTTGGATTCCGATTTCAATTTCAATTCGGATTTCGATTCCGATTTCGATTCCGATTTCGATTCGGATTTCAATTCCGATTTGGATTCGGATTTCGATTCCGATTTGGATTCGGATTTCGATTCCGATTTCGATTCGGATGTCGATTCCGATTCGGATTTCGATTCCGATTCCGTGTCGTTGGGGTCTTCAAATTGTTTTTCATATTCTAGAAATTCGTCGTCTATTTCGCTGATTAATTCGCCTGGCCACCGAGGGACTGTTTTACTTATTTCTTGTATTTCATTAATAGATTCCTTTGAAGTATTGTTAATAGATTCCTTTGGATTATTGTTAATAGATTCCTTTGGATTATTGTTAATAGATTCCTTTGGATTATTAGTAGCGGTTTGAATGTCATTCAATAAAATTTTTAAAAATCTTTTGTTTTCTTTAGTCAATTTTAGTTGTCTATCAAATTCGCCAGTTAAGGTAGAAAAATTGTCCATTTTGATTAAAAATTGTTTTTTATCAAATGCATTTGTTTGCTCCTCAAATTCTTCGGAATCGGGATCTGTAAAAAGGATAGCGTAAATCCGATTTATATCAAATCTTTCCATTAAATCTTCTATCGACCCGTTAGAAGGTGAAATCTCTGGTGTCATTCTTAAGCGATAGGGCCCACTTAATAAAGGATCATAGGCTTTAGGAAAATAAAAATATTTGTTTTCACTATCATCTTTGTTTTCACTATCATCTTTGTTTTCACTATCATCGTAGTTTTCACTATCATCATTACTATCATTACATAATCGAGTTCTTGTTTCCAGTATATCTAGAAAGTGGGATTTCTTGTCGAGAGCTTCAATTCGATTTCTAAATTCGTTACTTGTCTTATTCCCCTTTCTGTTGTTGGAATAAATCCAATAATTGTTAAATTCATTATCATTAGATTTAAATTCATTATCATTAAATAGAGTTTTCTCTATTGTAGACCACCATACTATATTTTTTAGCTTTTGCAGAAAAAGTGACAAACTTGGTGGATACGTAAAAGCAATTTTTTCTTTTCCATCACTTTCGCATATGTGAAAGAAATACTGCGACAGTTCCGGTCGTACGGCCGTTTTATTTTGGTCATTGCTTTCTTCTTTTTCATTTTTATCATTGCTTTTTTCTTTTTCATTTTTATCATTGTCATTGCTTTCTTCTTTTTTATCATTGTCATTGCTTTCTTCTTTTTTATTTTTGTCATTGTTTTCTTCTTTTTTATTTTTGTCTTTTCTTTTTTCTTTTTTCTTTTTGTCATTTCTTTTTTCTTTTTCATCTTTGTCATTGTCATTGCTTTCTTCTTTTTCATCTTTGTCATTGTCATTGCTTTCTTCTTTTTCATCTTTGTCATTGTCATTGCTTTCTTCTTTTTCATCTTTGTCATTGTCATTTCTTTTTTTTTTTTTTTTTTTCTTTTTCTTTTTTTTATCTTCGTCCTTGTTTATGTAGCGAAATGGGCGCTCCCATCGGTTATAATCGAAACGAGAAACGAAACTGTTTTCAAGAATTTCATCCAATTCTGCTGGTTCTGCTGGGGTCCCTGTTTCTTCCTCTTCTTCCTCTTCTTCCTCTTCTTCCTCTTCTTCCTCTTCTTCTTCCTGTTCTTCCTCACCTTGCTTCTTTACTTTCCTTTTTCGTAAGGAACTGAAAGAACACCGAAAAAGGGCTGCCGGTAGTATGCCTAAATAGTAGACACAGGTAACATAAAGGATAGTACTAGTGCTCCAAGCCATTAAAGGTATCAATTTTGGCACAAAGAACTTCAACTTCCTAGTTCGAAACTTATTCGATCTAATAAAAGGAAGATTCATAAAAGGAAAATTCAAAAGATTTTGCCGTATCCAGACTAATACCAAATCAAGAATTTTCAGGCAAAAACTCTGACCAATTAACCAACCAACAAAACAACTTATTAGAAATAACCTCTTGTTCTTGTTGTTGCATCGAAACAGATAAGTGTAGACTAATCTGCCTAATACTCCACTTGGTAAAACATAAAAGTTGAAAAATTGACAAATTAGATTTTGCCCGAATGCGAATGCATCTCGAGTGCTGGAAAATGCATATTGAGTGCTGGAATTAGGCAGTGAGTTTCGGGTACGGGTAATAGATCT